AATTGAGAAATTCTATGGCTCGAATCTTTAGTATTCTCTTATTTATCACCTGTGTCTACTATTTAGGCAGAATGCCGTCGCCTATTGTCACTAAGAAACTGAAAGAGAAAGAAACCTCGGAAACGGAAGAAGGGGAGGATCTGGACAAAATAGATGAAACGGAAGAGATCCGAGTGAATGGAAAGGAAAAAACAAAGGATGAATTTCACTTTAAAGAGGCACGCTATCAAGATAGCCCAGTTTACGAAGATTCTGATCTGGAGACCCATCAAGAAAATTGGGAATTGGGAAGAATGAAAGAAGAGAAAAAGAGGTTTTTTGAAAAAACTTTTGTTACTTTTCTTTTCGATTTTAATCGATGGAATCGTCCATTACGATATATAAAAAATGATAATTTAGAAAATGCTTTACGCAAGGAAATGTCACAATTTTTTTTTTCTACGTGTACAAGTGATGGGAAACAAATAATATCCTTTACATATCCGCCCAGTTTATCAACTTTTTCGGAAATGCTAGAACAAAGAATTTCTTTGTACATAATAGAAAAACTATATGATGAAGATATTTATAATTCTTGGATAAATACTAATGAAAAAAAAAAGTTCAATTTAAACAATGAATTGAAAAGACGAATACAAATTCTAGAAAAAAATGAGGGATCCTCTAGTCTGGATATTCTTGAAAAAAGAACCCTATTATGTGATGATGAAAAAAAAGAAAAATGCTTGCCAAAAACATATGATCCTTTTTTCAACGGATCATATCGAGGAACGAGAAAAGAATTAGATTCACGTAAAATCATTAATACTTATACAGATACAAAAGATTTATTAGAATTTTTTTTTATAAATAAGATTCATGATCTATTTCTTAATGATTCCGTAGAATCCCACTGTAAATCCTTTTTGAATTCTACAGAAGAAAAAGGAATTGATTCAGAAAGTCAAGCAAAATATTTGAAATTTGTATTTGATGTAATTACAACACATACAAAAGATCAAAAAACAATGAAAAAGAAATCTATTGGAATTAGAATAGAAAAAGTTAGTAAAAAGGTTTCTCGATGGTCATACAAATTAACCGAGAATTTGATAGCTGAGGAAGAAGAAAATGAAGAAGAATTGGAGGAAGACGATCATGAGATTTCTTCAAGAAAAGCAAAACGTGTCATAGTTTATAACGATAATGATCCTAAAATGAATAACAATGAGAAAAATAATGATCAAACAGAAGAGGTGTCTTTGATACGTTACTCACAACAATCGGATTTTCGTCGTAATCTAATCAAAGGATCCATGCGCGCTCAAAGACGTAAAACAGTTATTTGGAACCTCTTTCAAGTAAATGTACATTCCCCACTTTTTTTGGATCGTCTAGACAAAACATCTTTTTTTGCGTCTTTTGATATCAACGAAATGAACAATCTCATTTTTAGTAATTGGATGGGCAGAGAACAAGAATCAGAATTAAAAATAGGAAATTTTGAAAATAAAGATACAAAAGAAGAAAAAGAGAATGAAAAAGAAAAATATAAAAAGGAACAGATAGAAATATCTGAAGCTTGGGATACCTTTATAGTTACTCAAGTAATAAGAAGTTTGATGTTAGTAACCCAATCTTTTCTTAGAAAATACATTATATTGCCCTCATTAATAATAGCCAAAAATATTTTACGTATTTTTTTATTACAAATTCCCGAGTGGGACGAGGATTTTAAGGAATGGAATAGAGAAATCCATATTAAATGCACCTATAATGGTGTTCAATTATCAGAAACAGAATTTCCTCGAGATTGGTTAATAGATGGTATTCAGATAAAGATTCTATATCCTTTCTGTCTAAAACCTTGGAGAAAATATAAGGCAGAATCTCATGATAAAGATATAATGAAAAAAAAAGATAAAAAAATGAATTTTTGTTTTTTAACAGTTTGGGGAATGGAAGCGGAACTTCCCTTTGGTTCTCCCCGAAAACGACCTTCTTTTTTTGAACCTATTTATAAAGAAATAAATAATAAAAAAAAAAAGATGAAAAATAAATTTTTACAAGTTCTAAAATCTTTAAATAAAGAAAGAAAATCCTTTAAAAAAATTAGAAAAGAAAAAACAAAAGGTGTCATCAAAATAGTTCAAGTTATCGAATTAATAAGGAAAAAACTGGAGAAAGTAAATCCGATTTTCTTCTTTAAATTGAGAAAAGAAAAAACATATGAACCGAACGAAAACAAAAAAGATTTAAAAATAAAGAATAATATTTTTGGCGAATCGTTCGATTTAGAACGGACGATTGATTGGTTAAATTATTCACTGATAGAAAAAAGAATGAAAGATCTTTCTGATAAGACAATAAAAATAAGAAATCAAATTGAACAAACCGCAAAAGACAAGAAAAAAAAAAAAATAATTATGAATTATGATAATAAAGGATCGGGATCACAGAAACATATTTTGAAAATAAAAAAAAAGAAAAAGATCCGATTAATGCGTAAATCATACTACTTGATCCAATCATTCATTGAAAAAATATACATAGATATTTTTCTATGTACCATTACCATTTCTAAGATCAATGCACAATTTTTATTTGAATCAACAAAAAAAATCTTTAATAAATCCATTTACAACAATGAAATAAATCAAGAAAAAGAAGGAATTGATGAAATCAATCAAAATACAATGAATTTTATTTTGACTATAAAAAAATTGTTTTCAAATACTGAAAATACTAAGAATAGCAATCAAGATTCCAATACTTATTGGAACTTCTCTTCCCTGTCCCAAGCATATGTTTTTTACAAAATATCACAAAACCAATTACTTAATAAGTATCAATTGAGACCTGTACTTCAATATCAAGGGAGCTATCCTTTTTTTAAAGAGAATTTCAAAAGCTATTGTATGATACACGGAATATTTAATTCTAAATCAATACATAATAAAATTAATACGTATGTAATAAACGAATGGAAAAACTGGTTAAAAGGTCATTATCAATATGATTTATCTAAAAAAAAAATGTCTCGATTAGTACCTAAAGAATGGCGAAATAGAATCAATAAACATCGTATGATTCAAAACAAGGAATCAAACCAATTGGATTTATATAAAAAATACCAATTCATTTATTCCATGAATAAAAATGATTATGTAGCGAATTCATTTATGAGTCAAAAAGACAAATGGAAAAAATATTACAGATATGATCTTTTATCATATAAATACATAAGTCTTCCTAATTTATACATTTCTGGATCAACGTTAGAAATAAATGGGGACCAAAAAATTCTATATCATTTCAATATATTAAAACCTGAATCCTTTTATGTATTGGTAAGTATACCTAGTAATGATTATCTAGGAAAAGAATATCTTATTGATAGGAATACAAATTTGGATAGAAAATATTTTGATTGTAGAATTATTCATCTTTTTTTTATCAATAATATTGATATTGATATCTGGACCAATGAGCATATTGGCATCAATATTCATAAAAATACTAAGACTGAAATTAAGAATTTAAAAAAAATGGAAAAAAAAGATCTTTTTTTTCCTACAATTCATCAAGATATAAAACCATCCAATCAAAAAAGAAACTTTTTTGATTGGATGGGAATGAATAAAGAAAGGTTATATGATACTACATCAAATCATTATCATTATACTATATCTAATATAGAAACTTGGTTCTTCCCAGAATTTGTGCTACTTTTTGATGTATATAAAATTAGACCTTGGATCATACCAATCAAATCACTCTTTTTTCATTTTTATAGAAATGAAAAAAGTAAAAACATTAACGTAAATCTAAAGAAATCATCTAATAAAAAAAAAGATATTGAATTAGTCAATTCCAAGAAGGAAGAAAAAGAACAACAGGTTAAAGGAAATCTTGTATCAAATTTACTAAAAGCAAAACAATATAAGAGCAAGAATGAAAAGGAACTAGATTTATTTTTAAAAAAATATTTTCTTTTTCAACTAAGATGGGCCGATCCCTTGAGTAAAAAAATAATGAAAAATATCAGGATATATTGTCTCCTACTTAGATTGATAAATCCAAAGGGAATTGCTATATCTTCGGTTCAAAGAGGTGAAATAAATCTCGATGAAATGCTGATTCAAAAGGAACTAGTTCTTGCAGAATTGATAAGAAAGGGAATATTTATTATTGAACCAATTTGTCTATCTATACGAAAGGAAGGAAAATCTATTATATATCAAACTATTGATATTTCATTGGTCGATAATAAGAAGCACCAAACAAATAAAAAAAAATATATATATATTGAGAAAGCAGGGTTTGAAAAATCCATTGCACAACACAGCAACATATTTTTGAGTGGAGAGAAAAATCATTATGATTTACTTGTTCCTGAAAATATTCTATCTCCCATACGTCGTAGAGAATTTCGAATTCGAATTTGTTTCAATTTCCAGAATTTTAATGTTGTGGATAGAAATCCAAGATTTTTCAATGAAAACAAAATAAGAAACTGTGGACAATTTTTGAATGAGGACAAACATATTAATACAGATAGAAAAAATTTCATTAAATTCAAATTGTTTCTTTGGCCCTATTATCGATTAGAAGATGTAGCTTGTATGAATCGCTATTGGTTTGATACCAATAACAGCAGTCGTTTCAGTATGTCAAGAATACATATGTATTCACAATTAAGAATGAATTCAATTCCAAAATGAAAAAAAAAAAGCAGAGTAGTCTATGAATGAGATACAATTTTGATGCATACTAGATGAAAATAACTGGCATAATCAATATTATTATTTTTCCTGATAGGTAAAATTAACAGAAAAGAAAGATAGAACTTTTAAATTATGGTAAAAAATTTATTAATCTCAGTTATTACACAAGAAGAAAAAGAAGAAAATAGCGGGTCTGTTGAATTTCAAGTATTCCATTTCACCAGTAAGATACGGAGACTTACTTCACATTTAGAATTGCACAAAAAAGATTTTTTATCGCAAAGGGGTCTACGAAAAATTCTGGGAAAACGTCAACGATTATTAACTTATTTGTCAAAGAAAAAGAAAGTGCGTTATAAGAAATTAATGGATCAGTTAGATATTCGGGAACCAAAAACTAGTTAATTAAATTTGAATTTCTTATTATTATCCTTGTACTTTTTTATTTTTTAATTATTTTTTTATTAGTTCAGTTATTTTTTTTTTAGATTTTTCATTTTAAAAAATTCATTAAATAATGAATTAAGGAAAAATATGACTGTACCGGCTACAAGAAAAAATTTCATAATAGTCAATATGGGTCCTCACCACCCATCAATGCATGGTGTTCTTCGGCTGATCGTTACTCTGGATGGTGAAGATGTTATTGACTGTGAACCTATATTGGGATATTTACACAGAGGGATGGAAAAAATAGCGGAGAACCGAACAATTATACAATATTTGCCTTATGTAACACGTTGGGATTATTTAGCTACTATGTTCACAGAAGCAATAACAGTAAATGCACCAGAACGATTGGAAAGTGTTCAAGTGCCTAAAAGGGCCAGTTATATCAGAGTTATTATGCTAGAGCTGAGCCGTATAGCCTCCCATTTGTTATGGCTCGGCCCTTTTATGGCCGATATCGGTGCACAGACTCCCTTTTTCTATATTTTAAGAGAGAGAGAATTAATATATGATTTATTCGAAGCCGCCACAGGTATGCGGATGATGCATAATTATTTCCGCATCGGAGGAGTAGCTGCGGATTTACCTTATGGTTGGATAGATAAATGTTTTGATTTCTGTGATTATTTTTTAAAAGAAGTTGTTGAGTATCAAAAACTCATTACGCGAAATCCCATTTTTTTGGAACGAGTTGAAGGAGTGGGCATTATTGGTGGAGAGGAGACAATAAATTGGGGTTTATCAGGACCGATGTTACGAGCTTCTGGAATCCAATGGGATCTTCGTAAAGTTGATCGTTATGAGTGTTACAATAAATTTGATTGGGAAGTCAAATGGCAAAAAGAAGGCGATACATTAGCTCGTTATTTAGTAAGAATTGGTGAAATGCAAGAATCTATAAAAATAATTCAACAGGCTCTAGAAGGAATTCCTGGAGGACCTTATGAGAATTTAGAAAACCGGCGTTTTAATAGGACAAAGAATTCCGAATGGGATAATTTTGAATATAGATTTATTACTAAAAAACTTTCACCCAATTTTGAATTGTTAAAACAAGAACTTTATGTAAGGGTAGAGGCCCCAAAAGGAGAATTAGGAATTTATTTAATAGGAGATAGTAGTGTTTTCCCCTGGAGATGGAAAATTCGTCCACCCGGTTTCATCAATTTGCAAATTCTTCCCCAGCTAGTTAAAAGAATGAAATTGGCTGATATCATGACGATACTAGGTAGTATAGATATCATTATGGGAGAAGTTGATCGTTGAAATGATAATTTATACGACAGAAGTACAAACTATTAATTCTTTTTATAGATTAGAATCTTTAAAAGAAGTCTATGAACTCATATGGATTTTTGTCCCCATTTTAACCCTTGTCTTAGGAATAACAATGGGGGTATTAGTCATTGTGTGGTTAGAAAGAAAAATATCTGCAGCAATACAACAACGTATTGGACCTGAATATGCCGGCCCTTTAGGAATTCTTCAAGCTTTAGCGGATGGGACCAAACTACTTTTGAAGGAGGATCTTCTTCCATCTAGAGGTAATATTCGTTTATTTAGGGTCGGACCTTCCATAGGGTTTATATCAATTCTACTAAGTTATTTAGTAATTCCTTTTGGATATCACCTTGTTTTAGCTGATCTTAGTATAGGTGTTTTTTTATGGATTGCCTTTTCAAGTATTGTCCCCATTGGTCTTCTTATGTCAGGATATGGATCAAATAATAAATATTCCTTTTCAGGCGGTCTACGAGCTGCAGCTCAATCAATTAGTTATGAAATACCATTAACTCTATGTGTATTAGCAATATCTCTACGTGTGATTCGTCGGAACATGAACTTTTTCTTATCCTCTTTTATATAAAAGAGATAAGAAATGAATTTAAACTTCAATACAATAAACAATAAAATTGAAATAGAATTCAATATGAATATGAAAGAAAATAATAAAAAAAAATCTTTTTTATTAAACATTTCAGTTCGATGAGTTAAACCAGATAGTTATATGAGTGAAACAAAACTGCTCCTCAATTTGCAGTAAAACAATAAAAATCTCATTCCCTAGGTACAAGAAGAAAATTGAAGTAAACATAAGTTGTTTACCCCAAGATTGAGATATTTAGATTCTTTTCTTAGTCGTCATATCTTGAAGCGGATGCAAAAGATCTACTGTATTTATTACTATACTGGGGATCAATCAAAAAGAAGTGGGCAGTTAGGAACACCAAAGTACGCAAAGGATGAGTAATGGAAATAATGTAAGGTATCAAAAAAAAGGGATTCTTACATAAAACGAATCATACTAAGGGCTTGAAGTTGGTAGAAATTATCAAGCAGTACTTCCCAACGATTCCGATCTAGAGTATGTTACTATATCGCTGATTAAATAAATGACTATCAAGAACGAATTAATCCTTTATTTTATTTCTTTAGTTTTCAAATTCAAAAAGACAAATATAATGCAAAAAAATACTAGAATTAAAAATAATAAAACGGGAATAATAAGAAAAGATTTCTTTCTTCATACTCATACATACGAAAATTCTTATTATGATTCATTAACTAATACCCAATTCTTTATTTTTATGAATATAACGAGTATTTGATTTAAGGATTAAGTTATTGCTGAACAAAGATAAATTTTGATTCTTATCATTATAAGGGATAAGATAAATTCGGAAGTGCTTTTTATTATTCTAGCAGACAGAATTTGATTGGTCGAATTGAGGGCTCTCCAATCTATAATTTATCTTTACATTGTATTTACCTAAGGTCCAAGAAGGATATCAATAATACTGAACTAGTCCTTATCTTACATTTTTTTGTGGCCATAGAGGAGCCGTATGAAGCTTAGGTTTCATGTACGGTTTTGGAATAGCGATGGAAGCAGTGATGTTATCATCGACTATAATTATCTAACAGTTCAAGTACAGTTGATATAATTGAGGCACAGTCTAAATATGGTTTTTGGGGATGGAATCTGTGGCGCCAGCCCATAGGTTTTATAGTTTTTCTAATGTCTTCTCTAGCAGAATGTGAAAGATTACCCTTTGATTTACCAGAAGCAGAAGAGGAATTAGTAGCAGGTTATCAAACCGAATATTCAGGTATAAAATATGGATTCTTTTATCTTGCTTCTTACCTAAATCTATTAGTTTCTTCATTATTTGTAACAGTTCTTTACTTAGGTGGGTGGAATTTTTCTATTCCGTACATATCTCTTACTGAATCTTTTGGAATAAATAAAATGTTTAGAGTCTTTGTAATAACAATTAGTATCTTTATTACATTAGCTAAAGCTTATTTGTTTCTGTTCATTCCTATCACAACAAGATGGACTTTACCTAGGATGAGAATGGATCAATTATTAAATCTTGGATGGAAATTTCTTTTACCTATTTCTCTAGGTAATCTATTATTAACAACTTCTTTTCAACTTGTTTCACTATAAATAAAAATAAGAAATTAAGAGAAAGCAATAATAAATATTCTATATTCATAACTTATATCAATACAAGAGAAATAAACATCAATTTTATTCTTTATTCATGGATATCTAAAATATGTTACCTATGGTTACTGGGTTCATGAATTATGGCAAACAAACAATACGAGCCGCAAGGTACATTGGACAAAGTTTCATAATTACCTTATCCCATACAAATCGTTTACCTGTAACTATTCAATATCCTTATGAAAAATCAATCACATCAGAGCGTTTTCGTGGTCGAATCCACTTTGAATTTGATAAATGTATTGCTTGTGAAGTATGTGTTCGCGTATGTCCAATAGACCTTCCCATTGTTGATTGGAAATTTGAAAAAGATATTAATAAAAAACAATTGCTTCATTATAGTATTGATTTTGGTGTTTGTATATTTTGTGGTAACTGTGTCGAGTATTGTCCAACAAACTGTTTATCGATGACTGAAGAATATGAGCTTTCCACTTATGATCGTCACGAATTAAATTATAATCAAATTTCTTTAGGTCGGTTACCAACGTCAATAATTGAAGATTCCACAATTCAAACAGTTATGGATTCAACAAATCAAATGAAAAAATAAAGAACCCTTGTTTGGTTCAAGAACGATTACCAATTACTCAGATTATTTTTTGAATAAAATAGGATTAGCCAAATCACTTTATTTTATCTATCTAATGATATTCATTTTTCATTCAATTAGTAAAGTATCATATAAAAAAGAGTTCCTTTCCCGGACCCTTAGTAAGGTCATGAAATATTTCAACTTATTTATCTTTTATTTCATAATGGATTTACCTGGACCAATACATGATATTCTTGTAATATTTCTGGGATCAGTTCTTCTATTAGGAGGTCTGGGAGTAGTATTACTTACCAATCCCATTGATTCTGCTTTTTCATTGGGATTGGTTCTTGTTTGTATATCCTTATTTTATATTTTATTGAATTCCTATTTTGTAGCTGCCGCACAATTCCTTATTTATGTGGGAGCCATAAACGTATTAATCATATTTGCTGTAATGTTCACGAAAGGTTCAGAATATTCCAATGATTCCTATTTGTGGACCTTTGGAGATAGGATCACTTCGCTGGTTTGTACAAGTATCTTTTTTTCATTAATGACTACTATCCCAGATACGTCATGGTACGGAATTTTTCGGACTACAAGATCGAATCAGATTATAGAACAGGACTTAATAAGTAACGTTCAACAAATTGGGATTCATTTATCGACAGATTTCTATCTTCCTTTTGAACTCATTTCTATAATTCTTTTAGTTTCTTTGATAGGTGCAATTACTATGGCTCGTCAATAATATAATAAGAAATAAGAACTTCCTTTTTGAAAAGGAAAAGGGATTTAATCTATTTTATTTCAATCTACTTTGAATATCTTGTTTTGTTCTGTAATTCTTCTAGTCTAGTCAACTGAATCGGTTTCATTTTTTTTTTCATATTGAAATGAATCAAGATAGATGAGGATTTTATCAATGATGTTAGAACATGTACTTTTTATAAGTGTTTATTTATTTTCTATCGGTATCTATGGACTGATCACAAGCCGAAGCATGGTTAGAGCACTTATGTGTCTTGAGCTTATACTGAATTCGGTTAATATAAATCTTGTCACATTTTCCGATCTATTTGATAGTCGTCAATTAAAAGGAGAAATTTTCTCAATCTTTGTTATAGCTATTGCGGCTGCTGAAGCAGCTATTGGACTAGCTATTGTTTCGTCGATCCATCGTAACAGAAAATCAACTCGTATCAATCAATCGAATTTGCTGAATAATTAATGATAATTATTTTATTTTCACATAGAAATCAAAACATAAGACTTTTCTTTTAATAATCTAATAGAATTAGAATAATAAGATAATATAATGATAATTCAATATATTATTATTTTCTTTTTTCTCTTTTTTCATATAGATTTCTTATTTAAAGTTAATAACCTATTCTATAACTAACCTAATAACAAACGTATTCATCTGATATATAATATATCATCAGATCCTTACTTTTATTTTTATATAATAGAATCTTTCCATATGTATATGAATCTATAATATATAAATAAATAATAAATAGATTCATATACATATAGAAATCTAGTAAAATTACTATGAATTTCATCCGTAAACTCATATTTAATGGTTATTGAAATGGAAATCAAAGTATCTTGGCCCTTTCTCATAAACAGATTATAAAATTTATTGATTCTTCAAATTTTTATAAATCATTGATTCGTCTGGTGTTTACAATAGAAAATATATGATTTCTTTCATTTTTTTTTTATTTTACCAGATCGAAAATCTTTTGTGTTCAAAACTGGAATTTATAGACCCAATGTCACATTCAGTAAAGATTTATGATACATGTATAGGATGTACCCAATGTGTTCGAGCTTGTCCCACGGATGTATTGGAAATGATACCTTGGGACGGATGTAAAGCTAAGCAAATTGCTTCTGCGCCAAGAACTGAGGATTGTGTAGGTTGTAAAAGATGTGAATCCGCTTGTCCAACGGATTTTTTGAGTGTCCGTGTTTATTTATGGCATGAAACAACTCGCAGCATGGGTCTTTCTTATTAATATGTGACAAAAAACTCCACTTGAATCATTTGATTCCTCTTTACCGACAAAACCCCGTGCTCGGGAAAAGAATAAGAGATTCTTTTCCCGAGCACGGGGTTTTCTGGTCTAATTTTATCTTGTCTTTATAACGAGTTATTTTCCTTGGTTAACAATACTTATTGTTTTGCCCATATTTGCGGGTTCTTCAATTGTCTTTTTCCCTCATAGGGGAAATAAGGTATATAGGTGGTATACTCTATGTATATGTATCCTAGAGCTCCTTCTAATGACCTATGTATTTTGTTATAATTTCCGGTTGGACGATCCATTAATACAATTGAAGGAGGATTATAAATGGATCAATCTTTTTGATTTTCACTGGAGACTGGGAGCCGATGGACTTTCTATAGGACCCATTTTACTGACAGGATTTATCACTACTTTAGCTACTTTAGCAGCTTGGCCAGTTACTCGAAATCCGCGATTTTTCTATTTCTTGATGTTAGCAATGTATAGTGGCCAAATAGGATCATTTTCTTCTCGAGACCTTTTACTTTTTTTCATAATGTGGGAATTAGAATTAATTCCTGTTTACTTACTTTTATCCATGTGGGGAGGAAAAAAACGCCTATACTCGGCTACAAAGTTTATTTTGTGCACTGCCGGAGGTTCCATTTTTCTCTTAATAGGAGTTCTAGGTATGGGTTTATATGGTTCCAATGAACCAACTTTAGATTTAGAAAAATTAGCTAATCAATCGTATCCTGCAGCATTGGAAATAATACTCTATTTTGGTTTTCTTATTGCTTATGCTGTCAAATCGCCGATGATACCCCTACATACATGGTTACCAGATACCCACGGAGAAGCGCATTACAGTACATGTATGCTTTTAGCTGGAATATTATTAAAGATGGGAGCATATGGATTGATTCGGATCAATATGGAATTATTAGCTCACGCTCATTCGAGATTATCTCCCTGGTTGGTGATAGTAGGAATAATACAAATCATTTATGCAGCTTCAACTTCTCTCGGTCAACGCAATTTAAAAAAACGTATTGCCTATTCTTCCGTATCTCACATGGGTTTCCTAATTATAGGAATTGGTTCTATAACTGGCATCGGGCTTAATGGAGCCATTTTACAAATACTCTCTCATGGATTGATTGGTGCTGCACTTTTTTTCTTAGCAGGAACGAGTTGTGATAGAATACGTTTTGTTTATCTCGAAGAGATGGGGGGGGTATCTATCTCAATGCCAAAAATCTTTACCATGTTTAGTAGTTTCTCAATGGCTTCTCTTGCATTGCCAGGAATGAGTGGTTTTGTTGCAGAATTTTTAGTCTTTTTTGGAATAATTACCAGCCCAAAATATCTTTTCATGCCAAAAATGTTAATTATTTTTGTAATGGCGATTGGAATTATATTAACTCCTATTTTTTTATTATCTATGTTACGTCAGATTTTCTATGGATACAAGCTATTCAATATTCCAAACTCGAAATTTTTTGATTCTGGACCACGAGAACTATTTGTTTCGATCTGTCTATTTCTACCTGTAATAGGAATTGGTATTTATCCTGATTTTGTTCTCCCGTTATCGATTGACAAGGTACAAGTTCTATTATCTAATTATTTTTATAGATACTAAATTATTTTTTTAGATTCAATAATAAATTTCATTTATTGTAAAGAAAGTCTTAGAATTATTTGACTTTCTTAATTTCAGGATTATTATTTGTACAATGAAAAAAGGGAAAGGTGAATTATAATTGTAATGAGATACATCTAAATTTTTTGAGAACCTTTTCAATAATTCCTTTATTGAAAAGGTTCTCAAAAACTCGCACAAATTTTCATTTTGTATCAAACGATTTTTTTATGTATTCTTCGTAAAGTTTATTAGATATTCATTGGAATGAACCATAACTATGGAACCCGATTCCTAATAGATTGATTCCAAAATAGCATATCCAAATTAGGATAAATCCTATAGAAGCTACAAATGCCGAATCGGTGCCTTGATCTTGCAATTTTTGATTTGTTCTAGTATGTAAATAAATTGCAAATATGGTCCAAGTAATAAATGCCCAAGTTTCTTTAGGGTCCCAATTCCAATAAGAACCCCATGCTTCATTAGCCCATACTGCTCCAGAAAGAATGCCTATGGTTAAAAAGGTAAATCCTAAACTAATGGCACGATAACTCCAATAATCCAAACGCTGAATTAATTGATATTTGTAAAAATTTTGAAATGAGAGGGAATAAGTCATTTTTAATACACTTTCTTTTTCGTTCAAATATTCCATATAACCAAAGAAAAAAGACTTCCTTAAACTGAAAAGATTCTTGCTTTTCAAACAAGAATCGATTTTTTTTTGAAATGTAATCACTATAAGAGCAACTGATAATAACGATCCGCATAAAAGAGCTGCATAGCTCAATAACATCATACTGACATGCATCATTAACCATTGAGATTGTAGAGCAGGTACTAATATTGCGGGTTGATGCATGTCAGTTGAAAGACCCGACGTGGCGAAACCTTGGGTAAAAATGGCACTCGGTGCAGTTATTGCGCTTAAATCATTTTTATGATTCCCAAGATACGGAATCATATGAATAATGGATAAACTCCATGAAAGGAAGATTAATGATTCGTATAAATTACTTAAGGGAAAATGTCCCGAAGAAATCCAACGAATAACTAAAAACCCTGTTATAGATAAAAAAGTAGCTATCATCCCTTTTTCTGACGAATTACGTAATCTTTTGATTTCGTAGACTAATAAGTTCATCAAATGAATCATAATCACAATTGAGATGATCGAAAAGGAAATATGAGTTAATATATGTTCTAAGGTTGCAAATATCATAAAGAAGAGTCCCTTTTAAATAATTGAAATTGTGGAGGGGATTAAATAGAATCTATTGTGTATATATTAAAATAATATTAATTATTATTAATGCCGCCACTCGGACTCGAACCGAGATGCTCTAGCACTGCTTCCTAAGAGCAGCGTGTCTACCAATTTCACCATGGCGGCTTACTTTAAATAATAATAGATAATTTATATTGAAATGTTCAATACTAAATAATACTTAATTAGTATCTTCTTCAGTTTTAATAAGAAATTTTTATGTACTATAAACCTAGCTCTTTTTTATCCAGAAGAGTCATAACTCAATATTTGAGTTCTCAATCGGGGTATAAACTTATTAAGTTTTTTTTTCTAATTATTTTGAGACCCAACACTTTAGTATTAAAGTATAATAAGTATAATGAACTATTCAGATTCTTCCTTGTCTATCGTAATTGTGCTTTTCAAAATAGAAAAGCACAATTCATAGGAAAGAAAAAACCATCTCACGAATTCAATATCAATCAATAAAAATTTCAATAAATAAAAGAAAATAAAAAATACTGAGTACTTTGAATCAAGTATACAGAAAGATTCTTATTTTTCATATTACCTAGCTCTAACTAATATGGAGAAGTCAAATACAAATACAATTTAGTAAAATTGAATCATTTGTCTTATAATTCAAAAATGTAAATTTGGAAGTTCTTTGAAACATGTCAATTAAGATTTTTCCAAGACTTTCTTTTGTCGCACAAAAAAACTTTTTGACTGTCCGGTGGAAACAGATTTAGCTAAAGAAAAAGCTTTTACTGCCTCTAAAGATCCTTTTTTTTTCCAAAGATTTCTACGAATATGCTTTTTTGACATAGAAGTGCGTTTTTTTGGAACTGCCATTCAGACTCCTTTTTATCGTTGTATGTGAAAGACATATATTTTTCAAAAAAAAAATTCCTCTTTATTAGTTATTATCTATACTTACTACTTTATTCCAAAAATTTCAAAATTCCCTCAATAATATCATAAAATACAAATAGAACAAATAGAAAAAAAAAGAGGAAAAGAAAAATATTCTAAAACGATTTTAATTTCATAGAAAAGAAATATTTCTTTTCTATATTAATTCTGATATTTGCATAATGTACTAATTACATACGCATTTTATATTTATTCTTTTAGAAATGAATATATACAAAATATAAAAAAAGTAATGTAATTTTAATTTTTAATATATATTAATATATAATATAGATAATATTAGAATCATATATACAATATAGCAAATATTCATATTTGCTATTCAGAATAGTACTAAAAAATATTTATCTAATATACTAAAATATACTAAAATAAAATAGTAAAGTAAAAAGTAATAAAATAAATAGTAAATAGTATAGACTATTATATACTAATAATAATAGATATAATCTATACTATATAGAATAGTATTCTAATATTCTAATATAAGAATAGAGTAATCTATAAAAGTATAAAAGAAAAAATTAGATCTAAATATTATACAATAAAAAAAAAGAGATAAAGAAATCTGTAACTGAACTTTAGTATAAACAGATTTTATATTTATTTAAAATATTTGATAAAACAAAAATTTATAATTACAATATTTGTATTTTTGTATTTGATCTCTTCCCTATCTTTTTGTTTTTTCTTATTGTTTTTCTCTTTCTTTTCGAAAAGAAAGAGAAAAACAATAAGGATTGGTGAATCGGAAACAATTAGAAGAAAAAAGAACAATTTGTTTTCTTATGGAATATACATATAAATATGCATGGCTAATACCCCTTTTTCCGCTTCCAGTTACTATGTCAATAGGATTTGGACTTCTACTTATTCCGACAGCAACAAAAGATCTTCGTCGTATGTGGGCTTTATTCAGTGTTTTACTACTAAGTATAGCTATGTGGTTTTCGGCCAATCTGTCTATTAATCAAATAAATGGAAGTTTGACATATCAATATCTATGGTCTTGGACCATCAATAATGATTTTTTATTAGAGTTCGGATACTTAATCGATCCACTTACTTCTATTATGTCAATACTAATTACTACTGTTGGAATCTTGGTTTTTATTTATAGTGACAATTATATGTCTCACGACCAAGGATATTTGAGATTTTTTGCTCATATGAGTTTTTTCAATGCTTCAATGTTGGGATTAGTTACTAGTTCCAATTTGATACAAATTTATATTTTTTGGGAACTAGTGGGAATGTGTTCATATTTCTTGATAGGCTTTTGGTTCACACGACCCGTTGCAGCAAGTGCTTGTCAAAAAGCTTTTGTAACTAATCGTATAGGAGATTTTGGTTTATTATTAGGAACCTTAGGGTTTTATTGGATAACTGGTAGTTTTGAATTTCGGGATTTGTTCCAAATAGTGAATACCTTGATTCATAATAATGGGGTCAATTCTTTATTTGCTACTTTATTTGCCTTTTTATTATTTGTCGGTGCACTTGCTAAATCCGCACAATTCCCCCTTCACGTATGGTTACCTGATGCCATGGAAGGCCCCACTCCTATTTCGGCTCTTATACACGCTGCTACCATGGTAGCAGCAGGAATTTTTCTTGTAGCTCGGCTTCTTCCTCTTTTCATAGTTATACCTTACATAATGAATCTCATTTGTTTAGTAGGTATAATAACAGTACTTTTAGGAGCTACTTTAGCTCTTGCCCAAAGAGACATTAAAAGAAGTTTAGCTTATTCTACAATGTCTCAATTGGGTTATATTATGTTAGCTCTAGGTATAGGTTCTTATCGAGCTGCTTTATTTCATTTGATAACCCACGCCTATTCTAAAGCTTTATTATTTTTGGGATCCGGATCCATTATTCATTCAATGGAACCTATTGTTGGATATTCACCAGATAAAAGTCAGAATATGGTTCTTATGGGAGGTTTAACAAAATATGTTCCAATTACAAAAACTACTTTTTTTTTAGGTACACTTTCTCTTTGTGGTATTCCGCCTCTTGCTTGTTTTTGGTCCAAAGATGAAATTATTCACGATAGTTGGTTGTACTCACCAATTTTCGCACTAATAGCTTGGTTCACAACAGGATTAACCGCATTTTATATGTTTAGGATTTACTTACTTACCTTTGATGGGTGTTTGCGCATTCATTTTCAAGATTATAGTAGTTTTATTAGTACAAAAAAGAACTCGTTTTATTCAATATCTTTATGGGGAAAAAGGACATTTAAGAAAGTCAATAGGAATTTCTTTTTTTCAAAAATGAATAATAAGAAGATTTGTTTTTTTTCAAAAGACATATCTAAAATTGACAATAATGTAAGAAGTAAAATACTAGACTTTAGTACTTACTTTAAAAATAGGTACACTTATATGTATCCTCACGAATCGAGCAATACTATGTTATTTCCTCTC